GAAATTCCGCATATTTTGACCAATTCAAAGTAAAAAATGGGGTTGCTCCCTCGGAAAAACTTGGATAAAGTTGAGCCAAAAGATCACGATTCAAGATAAATTCATGAGGAAGCGGAATTTCTTTAGGATCTACTCCGGCGTTTAGAAATTGGTTAATTGGTAAAGATACATGGACTTGATGCCCCGCCCAAGAAAGAGAACCAAGTCCGAGTAGCCCTGCTAAATGATGATTCAACATAGACTCTACATCTTGGAACCAAGCCAATTTTGGAGCAGCTTTGTGATAATGGAACCAACCGGCAAAAAGCATTAAGGCTGCAAAGATTAATGCACCAATTGCGGTACAATAGAGTTGTAATTCACTAGTTATTCCAGATGCTCGCCAAATCTGAAAAAAACCAGAGGTTATTTGTATTCCTCGAAACCCCCCGCCCACATCACCATTCAATATTTCTTGGCCGACTATTGGCCAAACCACCTGGGCACTAGGTCTAATGTGAGTAGGGTCACTCAGCCATGCTTCATAATTGGAAAAACGAGCACCGTGGAAATACATACCACTTAGCCAAAGAAAGATAATAGAAAGTTGCCCAAAATGAGCACTAAATACTTTTCGAGAGATCTCCTCCAAATCATTGCTATGGCTATCGAAATCGTGAGCATCGGCATGTAGATTCCAAATCCAAGTGGTAGTCTCGGGGCCTTTAGCTATTGTTCTTGAAAAATGACCTGGTTTGGCCCATTCCTCGAAAGAAGTTTTTATGGGATCCCTATCTACTAAAATTTTGACTTCTGGTTCCGGCGAACGAATAATCATTGAGTCCTCCTCTTTCCGGACAACACATACAAAGAAACCCGCCAACAGTCAAATAATTAATGAATCTCTGAGAGCTCTTTCTAATTTTTTTATTCTCCTCAATCTCCCATCCTTTTTTTTAGTTATTCACTCGAGCAATTATGATCTAGAAGTCGATTCGTGGCAAGTGTTCGGATCTATTATGACATAGCCATGCGGCGCCCAACGGACCTTTTTTATCGTCTAAAATCTTTTCGGGTCTTTGTGTTGATCCAAAAATCATTTTTTTGCGCAACCCGGTGTATTTATTAACATCTCAATTAGATGTTCTTAGATGTCATTACGTTATGCCTTCCATTACCCCCAACATAGACATATTTATTTCTTCTTATTCTATTCCAAATCCCATGAAAACAGGCATGTATCATTGCAAAGAAATATATATTCGACTCTATCTGCGTATCGTTTATACTTCTGCTTATCATTTATATCTCATACGAAATAGAAAATGCTCTTTGAAATGAAAGGATATAATGAAATTCTTTGGTTGTTTTTGTCATAAAAAATATCCGTTTTATTTGCCATTTGACTAATCAGACTAATAAATAAAAAAAGAGTGTTCTTATTCGAAACGCCTTGTGATCTTCAACCAATTTTGGGCTTCAATATAATTACCGGGAGTAAGCGCTATAGCCTGTTTCCAATACTCAGCGGCTTGATCAAACCAAGCCTCCGCAATTTCAGAATCTCCCTGTCGAATGGCCTGTTCTCCCCGGTCAGAATAGGCTATTCAATTCCTTCCTCGAGAACCGTACTTGAGAGTTTCCTAACTCATACAGCTCACAATTCTTGTGGTATCCCATTTTTTCAATCTACACCATCTATCTAATAGAATGATATTTCTCAGAGATCTCTCTCCCTTGTTTTTTTTATCGGGTTAACAAAAAGAGATTAATTGTATGAGTTTCAAACTTGAATTTGTTTTCATATTAATAATGAATTTATTTTTCGTTTTATCTTCTCTCCCACCCTCAACATAGGCATTTACAATATTGCTAGAAGTTTCTCAAAGGTAACTATCTCGGTTTCATAGAAAAACTGATGTTATAGAGAATCTTAGAAAAAGTCTTTTCTTCATATTCCTATATTTTATTTCATTTTTTTTCTATTTTGAATTCTATTATAAATAGAAAGAAAAAAAAAAAAAGACTTACTATCTTTGGGATCTGATGCTACACCGCTGCTCAATACCTTAGTGGATCGACTTTATTACATACGTCGATTCCTAACTTTTTTCTTGTATCATGACTTAAATTAAGTAAGCAGTTATTATTGTATCGTCCCAAAACGTCACTAATTGATCTTGACGGCGCTTTCTTTATCAATTGGATCCTTTATCCATAGAATATAGAAGAAAGTATCTAGGCCATATTTATTTCTTTCTATTTCGACTTCGAAGAAGTTCCTTTCTTTGCTACAGCTGATAAAAATCGTTTTGTGGACGATGCTTATGTAGAAAAACCCATTTTTTTTTTCTAGTATTTACTACTCTTTTCTCTTTCCTTTTTTCTTGCTATAGTGGAGATAGCCGCACGTAATGACAGATCACAGCCATATTATTAAAAGCTTGTGGTAAGAAGGGGTTTCGCTCGAGTGCTCTAAAATAATATTCTAAAGCTTTCGTATGTTCTCCGTTCCTTGTGTGAATAAGGCCTATGTTATAGAGTATATAACTTCGATCATAAGGATCAATTTCTAATCGCATAGCTTCATAATAATTCTGTAAAGCTTCTGCATAATTTCCTTCGGATTGAGCCGACATCCGTTACGGTCGTCGTTCATTTTTAAGAATCTCCGTTCCAGAACCATACGTGAGATTTTCACCTCATATGGCTCCTCCCTTAGGTGCATAATGAGAATAATACAATACATGGAATCAAAAAAGAGTGCAAAATTCTCGTTATGGGCTGAGTGGGGCTAGTGTTTTTACAAGAAATCTCTAGCCAACCTTCCGGCCAAAGATTTTTTTAACATCAACCTATTTGATGTTAATCTTAAATAAAAAATGGTAACTTTAACAATTTCTTTGTCCCCTACGCCCTTTAATTTCCAGGAATTGGTCACTTCAACAGTCTTTGATGGTTATACGGGTATCCAAAATAGGAACGAGATGGATGTTTGTTGTCCCAACCATTTTAGTTTCGATCTCGATAAGTAAGGCGATAATTTCGACCAAAGTGTCTACGTATTGTTGATTTCTAGGTGTAGTGCTTCTTCTCCTATACTGCCTATTGATTCTAATGGATGAGGGTTAACTCGCACCGCAATACAGATTCATAAGTTTAACCTCTGGCTCACTACTAGAATCGACAATTCAAGCATCTGAGGCTGCATTAATCGGGGATACACGATAGAAGGAATTGTTTTTTTTTTTTACAAACCTCACCTTCAAAAAGCGTGGATTTATTTCATTTTTTTTCTATTCCGAAATCATGCGTCAGTCTTATAAGACTGAAGGCGGTAAATAAAATTGAGATCGAAAAGATATGTAAACTAATGATCAAATCACACCATCTCTGTAATAGGTAAATGCCTCCTTTTCTCCTGAAGTTGTCGGAATTATTCGTAATAAGATATTGGCTACAATTGAAAAGGTTTTATCAATAAAATTTCCATTTATACTCGATTTAGTCATAGATAGCAATCCACTCTCAAATTCTTTTCATTACCTTTCATAAGAAAATGATTCCCCACAAACAAAGGAATTGTACACTACGAAATAACATAAAAACAGAATTTTAAAAATTTGAAAATTCCTTTTACTTAAATTCTTTCTTTTTGGCCGGAATTACATAAAATAATAATAAATAGTTTAGATTTCAGACAAATCTAGTCGACTAGTATAAGAATGAAGAGGTCCTAGTTCTGATTCCCATCTCATCTCCCAATTGAAGAAAAAAGAAATAGATAGAACGATCAGTTGATTCCTTACGATTCATTGATTTGATTGAATTCGTGTCAAAATATCCGAAAAGGATGGGAGCACTAGATAACATAAATGGATATCTAAAAAATCGATATCTTTCCTCTTTTGGTTTTTTCATACTTTTTTTCGAATTGATTGCCCCGAATTTTCGAAGTATCAAGTAAAGTCAAAATAAAAGTGGCTCGCTATTGATTCGGTTGATAGGGCATAATCATTACGTAGGAGAGATGGCCGAGTGGTTCAAGGCGTAGCATTGGAACTGCTATGTAGGCTTTTGTTTACCGAGGGTTCGAATCCCTCTCTTTCCGTACCCTCAACTAATTTACCAATCTTAATGAACACAATGTATCAAAGAACAACACCACATACTCAAATTCAAAAAGGTAGAACTCGAACCCTCGGTAATTTTGATATCGATTTGCTATTGCTATCCCTGGATAAGCACTTTATCCTCCGTCTTTTTTTAGTTACTTTTTTTATGGGAAAGAAAGTGGGTAGGAGTAATAAAGTTGTCCAAACCTCTTCTTAGTTGAGTTAGGTTTAAGTTTGCCGAGAATAATATTCTACGACTAGCAATTCATTTATTTTCAAACCAATCGATTGACTCTCGATTATTTGATTGACTAATCCTTTATATTGGAATGGGTGAAGAGTCAAATGTTTTGGAACTTCCTCGTGAGGGGATGAATCAAGATAACTTTGAATCATATCTCTAGATTTTTGAGCATGGCTCGCCGTAATAATATCGTGTGGTTTGCAGCGATAACTTGGTATATCTACTATATGGTCATTAACTAAAATATGTCTATGGTTAACTAATTGGCGGGCTTGGGGAATAGTCGAAGCCATACCCAATCGGAAAAGGATGTTATCCAAACGCATCTCAAGTAATTGTAGTAAAACCCGAGCTGTTGACCCCTTGGCTTTTCCGGCTATACGAACATATTTTAGTAATTGTCGTTCTGTAAGACCATAATGAAAACGCAATTTTTGTTTTTCTTCTAAACGAATACGATATTGAGATTTTTTCCCAGAGCGCGATTGGTTTTTCAAATCGCTTCCGGCTCTAGGCCCTTTACTAGTTAGACCTGGTAAAGCCCCAAGACGACGTATTTTTTTGAAACGAGGCCCCCTATAACGCGACATGAAGACTCCTTTTTTGTTTGGACATAAATAAACTGAACTAAATAAATTGATAAATTAAGCGAGGCAAAATACAATAATACAATGAAGTATTGTTCTAAAAAGAATTAAGAAATGGATTGAATTGGAGTACATAGAATGACCATTTTTTATTTATATATAGAAATGTATAGAAATCATTTTCTTTCTATATTAATTTATATATCATATCAATAGAAATTTATTAGAAATAAAACCCGCTTTTTGTTCTGCCGAAACTGAATTCTTACTGTTTTTTTGCTAAGTGAAATGGGGCATATGATAGGTCGGCAACCCTTGGAAAAAAGGGAAAAAGCCATTTCAATGTTCTTTGATTTCAAAAATACACTCTCAATCATGTGAAAATCAAAACAAATAGACAAAAGCCGGCTATCGGAATCGAACCGATGACCATCGCATTACAAATGCGATGCTCTAACCTCTGAGCTAAGCGGGCTCAAATAGAGCAAAAATTGTCTAGGCATCGTCAGGATCTTTTTTTTTGATTAATATGAATTATTCAGTATTAGCTATTCATAATAGCAATAGCTATAGATTCTTCTTTTTTGATATTGATCAATATTCTAGAAAATAATGATTAGTAATTCGATTAGTTATTCTAAATTCGAATTCTTAATAAATTTGAGTAATATAAAATGGATATCCATTTTCTCTTTCTCAACACTTAACGTAAACTTCTTTCAATAAGGTATTTGAAAATGTTAATGTATTCTAATTCTAGGAATTCTAAAGAATTCAAAATGCTAACTAATTCAATTCTAATAAAAAATTTCCAAATTACTGAAATAATTAGTTTCGTTTTAGCTATAATCAATGATTAATGGTTTTGATAACTAGATACAAAATGATTGATATTGTATCAAATACCTTTTTTGAGTTATTTTCTCGGAAGTTAAAGACAAAAAAAGAATCGACCCTTCAAGTATTTAAAATTGCATAAAAAAAAAAATAATGATATGATAATAAGAGAAGCATATATATATTATGACATGTATCAATTTCTATTGAATTGCATAAACAGAAGTGATAGAATCATTTCGGGTTGTATCAAATGTGGGTGTCGGTCTTGGGTATCCAATAAACATTAAACAAAATAGGCAATAAATTCAAACACAACAAGACCCACTTTTTTAGTTTATAGAGTTTTGGTTTACATATAAATAGAAATCCAATCAATCGGTATTTAATGAGATTCGTATTGAAAAAAAAATACACTGCTTTTGCTTTGATTTCAGCATAGTATAAAATAGGGGGATATGGCGAAATTGGTAGACGCTACGGACTTAATTGGATTGAGCCTTGGTATGGAAACATACGAAGTGACAACTTTCAAATTCAGAGAAACCCTGGAATTAAAGATGGGGCAATCCTGAGCCAAATCCTGTTTTACGAAAACCAACAGCAGTTCATAAAGCGAGAATACAAAAAGAATAGGATAGGTGCAGAGACTCGATGGGAGATATTCTAACAAATCGAGTTTACCGCGTTGAGTTGGTAAAGGAATCTTTCTATCGAAACTAAAAAAAAAGGGGGGGGGAAACCCCTATACATAGATATATGTACTGAACGCTATACAAACTGGATTAAGACGTCGCGAGTCTATGATTATATGCAAAAGGAAAGAATTCTTGTGATGTGAATCGATTGTATTAACTGGCAGAAAGAATCGAATCTTCATTGATTACATGATTGATAAATATAAATCAATTTACTCCAGAAATCTTTTGAAAAAAAAAAAAACGGATTAATCGCACGAGAATAAAGATAGAGTCCCATTCTACATGTCAATAGTGACAACAATGAAATTTAAAGTAAGAGGAAAATCCGTCGACTTTAGAAATCGTGAGGGTTCAAGTCCCTCTATCCCCAAAAAAACATTTGACTCATTAATGCTTTATCCTATTTTTTTTTTTTGATATAAGGATATCATTATTATTCGTTTTATTTGTTAGTGGTTCAAAATTTTTTTCTTTCTTATTGTTCTTTCCCAAAGTTATGTACCCGAGTGTATATTTTTTTGTATTAACCCAAGTTGGGTTTGGTGTTATATAAGGTACACACAAAATAAGATCAATTCATTTTTGAATTGACATAGAACGAAGTCATATCATAAACTGAAGATGATATATTAAGTAAAATAATAGTCGGGATAGCTCAGCTGGTAGAGCAGAGGACTGAAAATCCTCGTGTCACCAGTTCAAATCTGGTTCCTGGCACATAATTCATTTGGATGAGTATCTATTCACCAAATACATTCATATATCCAACATAATGGATATGGATCGAAATCCAAATTTGTTATATTTATGAATCCATATCCATATTCATTAATAGTATCGATTAGCATACCATCGAAGTATCTGTAACTCTCATGTTATCCTTTGTATTCTATTCCATTTCAATTTGAAAATCGCTGACGAAAATTTCTAGATTTTTCGAAAGAGGATAAAAAGTATCCAGATTCTCTCATATATAAAATCTGAAAATTAGATTCTCTTCTTTTTTCTTTTGTTCCTACTCTACTCTGTCTGTTCTT